AACAATTTCTGTTCTGGGGTTTACATATACACATATATGTTGTTATAATTGAAATGGAAAAGGATTTTTTATTTCAAATAATGTATACTGATTAGTCATAAACAAATAATGTATACTGATTAGTCATAAACAAATAATGGATACTGATTAGTCATAAACAAATTTAGTCATAAATAAATCAGCCTGTGACCAAAAATCTATTTTTTTTTCTATTTTCAACAGAAAAGAGAAGTTTTTAAGCTATGTATATTTTGAGATACAATCAATCGAATAGAATAATCTAAACTAGATCCGATAAAAATAGGAATTCATTTTTTTTTTAGGATTAGGATAAGTACGACTGACGGGATTCAAGATAAAAAAAAAAATTCGTACGTAATAGAATATGGATAATATTTTTATCCATTTTGGATTGGATCGAATTAGGCGGCGACATGGCCAAGTGGTAAGGCGGGGGACTGCAAATCCTTTATCCCCGGTTCAAATCCGGGTGTCGCCTGTTAGACGAATTCTTGCCCCGCGTAAGCAGAGGCAAAGGACTAAGCAGACGTGTCAATACTTTATTTTTAGAACCATGGGTTCTGGGTGTGGCCCAACCCGGTACGGTGCCAATATGGACGAAGCAACCCTCCCTTATTACTTATTAATTTCATAATTGAATTATTTATTAATGATTGGTTCGGGCCATTTATTTTCTTTTTCAATTGAATCAAATAAATAGCGAGAGTCAATTCGAGGATTCAGAACTACGAAAATAAGAGGTCGGAAATCTTGGTATCCAATCCTATTCCTAAAGGATACTCTCTTTTTTCTCCTAGGAGAAAAGAAGAGATTATACGAAAGACTATCAAGATCTCCTAATTATCTTATACTACTTAGTCTTATACTACCCTTACTAAGATAGTATCTAGTGACTCCGTCTGGTATTAAATTAGATGGGATAGGATGAGGGGAACTCCATTTAGGAGTTGTGGAAAGGCCTGAAAATCTCCTTTGTATCCAAACTCACGAGAGTCTCTGAGTGCTCAAATCAAAGATGCAATCAGGATGGTCTGTCTGCTCTTATAGAGTCAAAGTCGAAACAAAAAAAAAGAATGTATGTAGTAATAGTGGTGGTGGTTTCGACCGATTCTTTCACAGAAAGACAGTAAGGCTTCGATCAAATAGGAAATATAGATATCTGATAGAAAGTTATTTATCTTGATGGTATATTTTTCTGTTTTTTGCTTATGAAAGAAGGGTACCAAAACAAACAAAAGGTCTTACTATTCTTTATTCTTACCTGCTCCATTAGGAGCATTCCTTTGAGATTTCCAAAGGTGTGTGTATTGTATTTATACTTAATGCTTCCTAATTCTACCAGAAATCCTATAATAATAATATAGAAACTTGTTACAAGTGTATTCATTGAATTGGTTTGGTTCATCAATAGCCTTAATTCAGAATCCTATTTTGACTCTGCGCCATTGATTCCACTATGATTATTAATCAATAATGGAATAATTCCTTCATGGAGATAGGGGACATAATACACATGGATATAGTAAGTCTCGCTTGGGCTGCTTTAATGGTAGTCTTTACATTTTCTCTTTCACTTGTAGTATGGGGAAGGAGTGGACTCTAGGGCTAGGGTACTAATTGAGTAATCGATTGAGTAATCGAATTGTATCAATTCTTTATTGATCGTTTTGTGAAGCCTTAAAAAAAAGTCTCTGTTTCAAAATTGTACTGTAATACGGTAATGAATAAGAAAATACAATAATGAATAATAATTATTCGATCAAACAATGAATGATTACCATAATTGTATTTCGAAACTAAAATCTACGCATGATAGGAAATTTTTTCCAATCGAATTTTTCCTAAATATTCTATTTTGGTGAATCAACTCTTACCAGAATTAAGGATATTACAATGAGAAAAACCAATCCCTATTTTTTTTTTTCTTTATTAGTTTCCCCCTTTTTCTTGACTTTTACTGTTCGAAGAGAAAGTCTTCTGCTATAACGACAATACATACTTTCTTTCCACTGGAAGCGACTAGCGGTTATCCAAAGAGGTCCTACACATAAAAAAATGGGATCTTTCTTCCGTTGAGTGATCCACATATCGCCCATTTAACGTTTGTTTTAGACTCCTAGAAATTTGTTTATGCTTTTTTTGACTCATCTCGTCACAAATTTATTATATGTAGCGAAAAAAAATAGAATTAGAGTACTATTTATAGGTACATCTAATATATGTACATACATATTGTAAATGGATCTATATGAAATGAATGAAGACTATATTCGTATACAATACAACTTTAGAAATGTTACGTTATATAATAATAAATAGTATATAATACTAGATAGTGTGGTAGAAAGAACTATATATATAGTTCTTTCTACCACACTATCTCAGATACTTCTACTTCTGATTCCAGCCCTATCATTTAATTTAAGACTTAAAGTTTTAATTTCTTTCTTTCATTTCTTCAATCATTGATAAGAACTAATAATTCAAGTTTCATTCAAATTAATTATTTTGGCTGACTGTTTTTACGTATATGATAAGTAAAAAAGCAGTAGGAATTAAAATGAACAGTGCAGTAGCAATAAGTGCGAGAATATTTACTTCCATAATCTTCTTTTTTTTTTATTTCGCAATAACTCGGGATCTAATCCCATAGAGATGATAAATTTGACTCCTGTAAATTCAATGGGATGAATTGCATCCTGATGATACTGAATCAGATCAATATTATGAATAACAATATCTGATCTATCAAATCAATTCATCGTTGAGAATTGAATAGTATAACATAGGAAAATCTTTTATACATACTAAATCAAAAATGCCGTTTTTGATTGGATCATAAATCCCATCGTTGGATTTTCATCTTTTTTTTCCACTTTTTCTTTTCTATAACCTATTATCTTCCTTATACAATTCTACTACTTATACATACAATAGTATACATACAATACATACAATTATGAGGTATCATATGACCGGTATTCTATGTATGGGTCATACACAGATCCAATTCAAACAGTAGAAGTGAGATGGAAAAAAGGACAGATTAAGTATAAAAAATCGAATATTCAAAAAATCAAATTTACTAAATACTAAAGGGAGGGCGTTGCTTGGTTGGTCTTTTATTTTTATTTAATTAGTATTTTCTTCTTGGATTGGGATTAGAACGTATACATCACAAATTCAGTATGCTATTTGAATGAGAATGAGATAGGTTGTTTCCAACCAATTAGTATTAATAATTGAAGATACACAAACAAAGTAGGAATTCGAATAAGTGTGGTTTAACCTGAACCTGAAAAGTACTCTGTTGAGGTAATTATATTAAGTTTATTGTGTATCGTACAATAAACGAAGAGAATTTGTGTCTGCACTCCCGGTAAAAATATGGACACTCTATTTCATTTCCATTTCATTGATCAAGACCAATCGAAAAAGAAAGAAAGTAAGTATGGTATCTCTTAAAATACTCAATCAATATAGTCTGAATATGGTAGTACCGCCGATTGTACCAATCCACATATGTCTCTACCTTATAAATCGATACTTGTGGAAGAAATGGAAATTCCCATCTTTGTCTGATGAAAAATGCGAAACAAACAAAAAACAAAAAAAAAAGATCCCCCATTGGAATTCTATTTTTCTCCCTGTCTTCCTTTTCGCGGAAAATAGAAAGATGAATTGATAAATTCATCGGATCCTATCCTAGTTCGGGACTGACGGGGCTCGAACCCGCAGCTTCCGCCTTGACAGGGCGGTGCTCTGACCGATTGAACTACAATCCCGGAGAGGTGTATGGAATACATATTCTTATGAAACCATAAGAATATTCTACTCGTCATGTTGTAAGAGATACACGAATGATATATTGATATCATATCCACATAAATATGTGCTTTAGTGAGAGTGATACGAATTACTAGTAACGTAACCTGTAGTTCTTTTATTGTCAATAATGAATAATCAATCTTTCAATGAGAAAAAAAAAGACCCTTTTCTTGATACTTTACTTAAGGATCATGAATATAGATCGTTAGAAAGATCAGAACGGATGAGAAACATATAGATAGATAGAACAAAAAAAGAACAAAAAAAATTGACTTTTTCTCTTTATTTATACGGATCAGGCATTTCCATTTCTGTAGGACAAATTGATTATATCATACTCATGGAGCGGCGAATTTTTGGGCCGAGCTGGATTTGAACCAGCGTAGACATATCGCCAACGAATTTACAGTCCGTCCCCATTAACCGCTCGGGCATCGACCCAGGACGAATTCATTCTAGGCTTATTGATAATCCATGATCAACTTCCTTTCGTAGTGCCCTACCCCCAGGGGAAGTCGAATCCCCGCTGCCTCCTTGAAAGAGAGATGTCCTGAACCACTAGACGATGGGGGCATCTCCGCCCGACCGTCATCATACTATGATGATAGTATGATCAGTTTTTTGGAATTGTCAATATAATCTAATAGTATGGCTAAATCCAAAGAATCTTTCCTACTTTTTATGTTATGATTCGATAGATTTTTTTGTTTGATTTGATGCTTCACTTCATGAATGAAGCATCTCATACTATTCTATATAACTCTATATAACGAAAATGAAGTATAGGATTCCTTCAGTTCAGTCAATGATTGGTACGACCTGAAAAAGGGGTAAACCCTCCATTGAATTTTTTTTTTTTTTTATTCATTGCTTCGTTTATCGTTCAGATGAAATATGCCTATCACTATCTCACACTAAGTCAGAAAATTCAAAAAACGAGAAAAATCTTATAGGTAAATAAGATTTTTTTCTGAATGAGTCCATATTCATATATGTATATATGTACGTATAGTACTAGACTAGTGCATATATACATATATGCATTAGACTCCATAATGGAAAATGACTAATTCATGAATTGAATGGGGCCCTTTTAACTCAGCGGTAGAGTAACGCCATGGTAAGGCGTAAGTCATCGGTTCAAATCCGAT